GCATACCTTGATCCACTACCGTCCGAATAGCATTTCCTGCTGCGGTTTGTGCCGCAAAGGGTGTCCCTCTTCTTGTACCCTTGAATCCACAAGTACCGGCGGAGGACCAAGAAATTACCCGGCCTCGTACATCTGTAACAGTCACAATGGTATTGTTGAAACTTGCTTGAACATGAATAACCCCTTTTGGTATTCTACGCGCATTCTTACGTAAACCAATACGCCCATTCCTACGTGAACCGATTCTGGGTGCGGGTTTTGCCATATTTTATCGTCTCATAAATATAAGTCAGAGGTATATGGATATATCCATTTCATGCCAAAACGGATCTTTTCCGCTTTTTTTTATTTATATATTGGGTCCCTTAGGGAGTCTCTTTTATTTTATAAAGATTATCCTTGTCTTTGTTTATGTCTCAGGTTGGAACAAATTACTATAATTCGTCCCCGTCTACGGATCAGTCTACATTTTTCACAAATTTTACGAATGGAGGCCCTTATTTTCATATTTGTCATTCCTTAACTGAATTTCAAATTTACTTATTTGAAGAAAATTAGTTTCTGGAAATTTGAAACTTTCGGATTGTATCCCTCCGAAAGGAATATTGAAGTTGAAAAAAAAACCACCTAATCGTTTGAATCCTTGTTTCGGAGTCTAGAAACTATACGCCCTTTGGTTGAATCATAATGACTTCTTTCAATTTTTACTCTATCTTCCGTTGGTATACGTATAAAACTACGTTGAATCCTTCCTGAACCATAACCTAGAATCCGATCTTCATTATCTAAATGAATCCGAAGCATACCATTCGGAAGTGATTCAGGAATTAAACTTTCATGAATCCAGTTTTCTTTTTTCATTCGCGGTAAAACCTCCTTGAAGTATTAAGTAAGAGGAGAGTGAGAATAGAAACCCGTTCTTTATCTTTTTTTTTCACAAATAGTAAAGTTCCATATCTTAATTTGGATATAGGAAAGCTTACCATATATAACACAAAATTTCTCCGCCGATTCCTTCTAGTCGGGCCTCTCGGTCCGTCATTATACCCCGAGAGGTAGAAAGAATTACAATCCCCATCCCACCTAAAATTCTAGGAATTCGTTGATAACTAGAATAGATTCGTAGACCGGGTCGACTGATCCGTTTTAAATTTAAAACAGTTTTACATGGACCTTTCCTATTCCTTCTATGCCGTAGGGTTAAAACCAAAAAATATTTGTTGTTTTCCTGATGTTTCCTCACATTTTCAATAAAACCTTCTCTTAACAGTATTTTAACAAGGTTTTCGGTGATGTTAGTAGATGGTATTCGAACTGTTCCTTTTCTATTCATGTCGGCATTGCGTATAGAAGTTATTATATCAGCAATAGTGTCTTTACCCATGATAAATTAAAATTATTGTTACCCCCGAACTTTGATATAATCAACATGCTTTTTTCTTTCTATTTTATGAATCGTTAAAGATATATGCGTGAGACAAATTTACTAATTAATCTAGTTTACTCTATTCATATTTTATTCAAATGCTATAATAGCATTAGAGTCTCCGTTTTATTAGACTTATAATACTTCAGGTGCTAATGAAACTATTTTAGTGAAATTTAACTGTCTCAATTCCCGTGCGATCGCACCAAAAATTCTAGTTCCTTTGGGATTTCCTTCTTGATCAATAACAACCGCAGCATTGTCATCATATCGTAGTATCATACCGTTGTCACGTTTGAGTTCTTTACAAGTACGTACAATTACAGCTCTGATCACTTCGGATTTTTCTAGAGGTGTATTTGGTATTGCTTCCTTGATTACAGCAACAATAACGTCACCAATATGAGCATATCGTCGATTACTAGCTCCTATGATTCGAATACACATTAATTGTCGGGCCCCGCTGTTATCCGCTACATTTAAGTGGGTTTGAGGTTGAATCATATCATTTTTTTTTTTATTTGCTCTTTCACTGCGAAGGGGCTAAGTAAAAAAAGAAATATTGTTTGTCCAAAACAAAAAAAAAGAAACCTATAATTTTGTTTTTTTTTTCATTCAAAAGATTTCTTTTCTTTGGTTATACATTCTTATCCCGAAATAATGAATTGCGTTCGTATAGGCATTTTGGATGCCGCTATTGAAATAGCCTTTCTGGCTACATTTTCTGCTACTCCACCCATTTCATAAAGTATTCTACCCGGTTTAACGATAGCTACCCAATATTCGGGAGATCCTTTACCGGAACCCATACGCGTTTCCGCGGGTCTTACTGTAACAGGTTTGTCTGGAAATATACGTACCCATATTTTTCCGCCGCGGCGTACGTTTCGTGTCATTGCTCGCCGCCCTGCTTCTATTTGTCTAGACGTGATCCACGCGGGTTCAAGTGCCTGAAGAGCATATCTACCAAAGCAAATACGATTACCTCGATAAGATATTCCTTTCATTCTTCCTCTATGTTGTTTACGGAATCTGGCTCTTTTGGGGTTATAGTTGATGGTTCTTTTTCAATTTCAATTCCATCTCTACTACAGAACCGGACATGAGAGTTTCTTCTCATCCAGCTCCTCGCGAATGAAAAATAACAATTATAACATGGTATACATGTATTTAATGAATAATATACTGAATCGTGGGAGTCTTTGAGATTTTATCTAATATCTAATCTATTAGAAATTTGTATATCTTGTTTTGATAGTTTATATAAAAAAAACTAAACATGTATTCAATTTCTATTTATTTATAGTTATAGATAATTATTTTATAGATTAGTTAGAGATAATAATAATAGAATTTCGTTTTATTATAACGAGTATTTATTTTGTTTTGTCTTTTTTATTATCATATTATATTGGATCTATCAAAATTTAGAAATCCAATAAAATAAAAACTTTCGCGGGCGAATATTTACTCTTTCCATATCTATTTCAGTTGTAGGGTTATCCTATGACATGGCCTCTCAGAATAAAAGTGGATTGGTCCCGGGTTCGTTTCGCCATCCTACCCAATGAATTATTAGGATTCGTTTTCAATAGAATCTTCTGCATCCACGGGTTCCGTCGTTCCCATCGCTTCGCGATTAATGGTTAGGCCTGAATTCTACAGCGGAGCTCCTAATGAAAATGAAATGTGTTATTGAGTCAATTTTCTCAGTCTTTGTGGACCCGGGGCTCTTGACTTTTTTTGTTCTATGAACAAATTCATCGAATTATAGATCAATCAAATTAGTATTGATGCTTTATTACGCTATCCTTTATAAGATCGCTCAGAGACCTTACATATTGGAATCATATAGCATTAGTATTCTTTTTCTCTCTTTCTCTCACCCTTCCATTTATCTGCATTCTTTTTGTTATTGCTTCACAACTTAAAATCAGATTGGTTTTTCTTTTTTTTGCTTGTTTATGCAAACAAAAATTCAGTTGCTACAATGATATGATCAATATATCATATCGTGACTAGTTCTTTAGATCCAGATAATATGAAGCGGTGAGTTGGTTATTAGTTCGATAGTTATTAGTTCATACTATGGGCCAGTCCGTTTTTTTGACTACTAACCCTACAAAAACCAACGAGTCACACACTAAGCATAGCAATTATATCAATATAAAAAAATGAATTGAATTTTTATTCAACCTTATAGAATTGCCCATTTTTTTTTTTTTTTTTTTTATTTAACAGAAAAAGAATGAAAGAGTTTGTCATTTTTTGCTTTTTTATTTCCGATAGAACGTAAAGACAAGTCAAATAAAGGCTTAGGCTTCCTCGTCTACAAATATCCAAATTTTGATGCCTAATACCCCATAGATAGTTCCAACTGCATAGGAACAATAATCAATTTTAGCTCGAATGGTTTGTAGAGGAACTCTACCCTCTCTGATCCATTCGACACGCGCAATCTCTTTTCCGTCGATACGTCCTGCAATTTGTACTTGAATTCCTTTTGTACCTGCTTGTTCAGTTAATTCAATAGCCTTTTTCATTGCTTTTCGAAATGAAACCCTATTCTTTAATTGTCCGGCTATAAATTCGGCGAGAATATTAGGGTGTCCATAAGGGTTTGTAATTCTTGTAAGAGCAATGTTGAGTTTTCGGTTTACACAATTAATTTCTTTTTGTACATCTATCTGCAATTCTTCGATTCTTCGAGGCCCACCTTTACCTTCTAGTAATAATTTTGGGAATCCCATATAGATTATGACCTGAATCAAATCGATTCTTTTTTGAATCTTTATGCATGCAATTCCCTCAACACCAGAGGATATTTGAATATTTTTTTGTACATAATTCTTGATCCAATCTCGGATTTTTTGATCTTCTTGTAGCCCTTCGGAATAATTTTGTGGTTGTGCAAACCAAAGAGAATGATGACCTTGGGTTGCACCAAGTCTGAAACCAAGTGGATTTATTTTTTGTCCCATAATCTCCCAATACTATATATATCATGACACGTCATATCCGTGTACTTACTTATTTTTATTTCTCCATACGTTGCCTTTGAAGTATAATATGGCGTATTTGGCTCCTTTATACTTCCTTTTTTATACTTCCTTTACAGATATATCTTTTAATCCAATAGTTATATGAAAAACGGGTCTTTTTATCGGATAACTGCGCCCTCGAGCTCGAGGTTTTAATTTTTTCACAGTAGTACCCCTTCACGACTTCCGCTTTGCTAATGATTAAACTTGCTTCGTTTAAACCGACATTGTGAATAGCATTTGTTGCTGCAGAATAAACCAATTTTAAAATTGGATAACTCACTCGATAAGGCATAAGTTCGAGTCTCATACGTCTTTCTTCGTATAAACGTCCACAAATCTGATCAATTTCAATTACTCTTTTTGCTTTATTAGCAGACATACATATATGTTTACTTAAAGCGCATATATATTTCGGTATATGGATTCTTCTTTATCATAAGATTTGCCTCTCGCTAATAAACAATAAGCATCTATATTCACTTTTATTAACTACTCTTATTTTAACGACGAGATCTATTATCATTTTTTGC